CATCCATTTCATTAGGAATTGATGATCTTTTAACAACACCTTCTAAGAGATGGTTAGTCCAAGATGCTGAACAACAAAGTTTGATTTTGGAAAAGCACCATCATTATGGGAATGTACATGCGGTAGAAAAATTACGTCAATCAATCGAGATATGGTATGCCACAAGTGAATATTTGAGACAAGAAATGAATCTTAATTTTAGGATGACTGATCCTTCAAATCCAGTCCATATAATGTCCTATTCTGGAGCTAGAGGAAATGCATCTCAGGTCCACCAATTAGTAGGTATGAGAGGATTAATGTCAGATCCCCAAGGACAAATGATTGATTTACCCATTCAAAGCAATTTACGCGAAGGACTTTCTTTAACGGAATATACAATTTCCTGCTACGGAGCCCGCAAAGGAGTTGTGGATACTGCTGTACGAACGTCAGACGCTGGATACCTCACGCGTAGACTTGTTGAAGTAGTTCAACATATTGTTGTACGTAGAACGGATTGTGGAAGTACCCGAGGTATTTCCGTGAGTCTTCGAAAGGGGATGACGGAAAGAATTTTTATCCAAACGCTAATAGGTCGCGTATTAGCAAACGATGTATATCTAGGTCTACGATGCATTGCTACCAGAAATCAAGATATTGGGATTGGGCTTGTCAATCGATTCATGACCTCTCGGGCGCAGCCAATATATATTCGAACTCCCTTCACTTGCCGAAGTGCATCTTGGATCTGTCGATTATGCTATGGTCGGAGTCCCACTCATGGTGACCTGGTTGAATTGGGAGAAGCAGTAGGTATTATTGCGGGTCAATCCATTGGAGAACCAGGGACTCAACTAACATTAAGAACTTTTCATACCGGTGGAGTATTCACAGGTGGTACTGCGGAACATGTACGAGCTCCTTCTAATGGAAAAATCAAATTCAATGAGGATTTGGTTCATCCCACACGCACACGTCATGGACATCCTGCCTTTCTCTGCTATGTAGACCTATATGTGACTATTGAGAGTCAGGATATTATACATAGTGTGAATATTCCACCAAAAAGTTTTCTTTTGGTTCAAAATGATCAATATGTGGAATCAGAACAAGTGATTGCTGAGATTCGTGCTGGAACATCCACTTTCCATTTTAAAGAGAGGGTTCGAAAACATATTTATTCTGACTCAGAGGGAGAAATGCATTGGAGTACCGGTGTGTACCATGCACCTGAATATACACACGGTAATGTTCATTTCTTACCCAAAACAAGTCATTTATGGATCTTATCGGGGGGTCCGTGCAAATCCAGTCTAGTGCCTTTTTCACTCCACAAGGATCAAGATCAAATGAATGTTCAATCTCTTTCTGTCCAAGAGAGATCCATTTCTGACTTCTCGGTGAATAATAATCGAGTGAGACACAAATTGTTTGGCTCGGATCCCCTGGCGAGAAAAGGGCGAAGGATTTCTGATTATGCAGCAGGATCTGAGCGAGTCATATCCAAAGGTGATGGGGATTTCATATATCCCGCCATTCTCCAAGAGAATTCTTATTTATTGGCGAAGAGGCGAAGAAATAGATTCATCATACCATTCCAATATGATCCGGAACGGGAGAAGGAATTAACGCCTCATTCTAGTACTAGTATCACGGTTGAAATACCCGCAAATGGTATTTTACGTAGAAATAGTATTCTTGCTTATTTCGACGATCCACGATACAGAAGAAGCAGTTCGGGAATTACCAAATATGGCATCATAGAGGTCGATTCAATCGTCAAAAAAGAGGGTCTGATTGAGTATCGAAGACCAAAAGAATCTAGACCGAAATACCAAATGAAAGTAGATCGATTTTTTGTCATTCCCGAAGAAGTCCATATCTTGCCCGGGTCTTCATCCATAATGGTACGGAACAATAGTATCATTGGAGTAGATACACGAATTACGTTTAATACAAGAAGCCAAATAGGTGGATTGGTCCGAATAGAAAAAAAAAAAAAAAAGATTGAACTGAAAATCTTTTCTGGAGGTATCCATTTTCCTGGAGAAACAGATAAGATATCCCGCCACATTGGCATCTTGATACCACCAGGAGCAAGAAAAAAAATGGATAAGGGATCAAAGGGGAAAAATTGGGAAGGGAAAAATTGGGTCTATGTCCAACGGATCACACCTATCAAGAAAAAATATTTTGTTTCAGTACGACCCGTAGTGACATATGAAATAGCTGATGGGATAAATCTAGTAACGCTTTTCCCTGGGGATATGTTACAGGAAAAGGATAATTTGCGACTCCAAGTTGTCAATTATATCCTTTATGGGGATGGCAAACCAATTCGAGGAATTTCCCATACAAGTATTCAATTGGTTCGTACTTGTTTAGTATTGAATTGGGACCAAGACAGAAAAGGTTCTATAGAAAAGGTTCAGGCTTCTTCTGCTGAAGTAAGGGCAAATGATCTGATTCGATATTTCATAAGAATTGAATTGGTGAAGTCTCCTATTTTGTATACCGGAAAGAGGAATGATAGACCAGGTTCAGTGATTCCTGATACTGAGTCATATTGCGCCAATACCAATCTTTTTTCTTCCAAGGTTAAAATTCAATCACTTAGTCAACATCAAGGAACCGTTCGTACATTTCTTAATAGAAATAAAGAAGGCCAATCTCTTATAGTTTTTTCATCATCTAATTGTTCTCGCATCAATGTTTCGAAATATCACAATGTGACCAAAGAATCAATTAAAGAAAAAGAGGATACCCCGATTCCAATTCTTAATTTGTTGGGTCCCTTAGGTACTGTACCTAAAATTCATAATTTTTCCCCATCTTATCATTCAATAACTCATAATGAGATCTTGTTAAATAAATATTTCATACTGGATAATAATAATCCAAAACAGACTTTCCAACTACTTAAGTATTATTTAGTGGACGAAAACGGGAGAATCTCTAATGCAAATCCATGCAGTGACATCATTTTGAATCTATTTGGTTCGTGCTTTCTCCCTCACGATTATTGTGAGGAGACATCCACAACCAGAATAATGAGCCTCGGACAGTTTATTTGTGAAAATGTATGTCTATCCAAACACGGAACACGCATAAAATCTGGTCAAGTTATAATGGTTGATCTTGACTCTTTCATAATAAGATCAGCTAAACCCTATTTGGCGACCCGAGGAGCAACCGTTCATGGTGATTATGGAGAAATCTTTTACGAAGGAGATACATTAGTTACATTTATATATGAAAAATCGAGATCTGGTGATATAACTCACGGCCTTCCAAAGGTTGAACAAGTGTTAGAAGTTCGTTCGATTGATTCAATATCGATGAACCTAGAAAAAAGGGTTGAAGGTTGGAACGAACATATAACAGGAATTCTTGGAATTCCTTGGGGATTCCTGATTGGTGCTGAACTCACCATAGCGCAAAGTCGTATTTCTTTGGTTAATAAGATCCAAAAGGTTTATCGATCCCAGGGGGTACAAATTCATAATAAGCATATAGAGATTATTGTACGACAAATAACATCAAAAGTGTTGGTTTCAGAAGATGGAATGTCTAATGTTTTTTCACCCGGGGAACTAATCGGATTGTTGCGAGCAGAACGAGCAGGTCGTGCTTTGGAAGAGGCTATTTGTTACCGAGCCGTCTTATTGGGAATAACGAGAGCATCTCTGAATACTCAAAGTTTCATATCAGAAGCTAGTTTTCAGGAAACCGCTCGAGTTTTAGCAAAAGCCGCTCTCCGGGGTCGTATTGATTGGTTGAAAGGTCTGAAAGAGAATGTTGTTCTGGGGGGGATGATACCCGTTGGTACCGGATTCAAACGATTCGTTCACCGTTCAAGGGAATACAACAACATTCCTTTGGAAATACAAAAGAAGAATTTTTTCGGGGGTGAAATGAGAGATATTCTGTTCCACCACAGAGAATTATTTTGTTCTTGCATCCCAGAGCCAAAGAGTTTCCATAATACATCAGAACAACCATTCTATGCTATGGGATCTAATCCAATCGTTCATAAGAGCGGATTCATTATTAGCTAAGCTAATATAATCGTCATTTATTAATAAAGAGAATATCGAAACCAAGGGTAAAGGAATTCATAATGAAGCTTGGACCGTGTATCAACGGTTAACCCGCGGTAGAAGGTTCCATTGGAACAATTATTTATTTCAGGGTACCTCGTCTCTTTTTTTTAGAGGAAGTGTGGGGATAAATGACAAGAAGATATTGGAACATCCATTTGGAAGAGATGATGGAAGCGGGGGTTCATTTTGGTCATGGTACTAGGAAATGGAATCCTAGAATGGCACCTTACATCTCTGCAAAGCGTAAAGGTATTCATATTACAAATCTTACGAGAACTGCTCGTTTTTTATCAGAAGCCTGTGATTTAGTTTTTGACGCAGCAAGTAGAGGAAAACACTTCCTAATAGTTGGTACGAAAGATAAGGCAGCTGATTCGGTAGCATCAGCTGCAATAAGGGCTCGGTGTCATTATGTCAATAAAAAATGGCTCGGTGGTATGTCAACGAATTGGTCCACTACGGAAACGAGGCTTCAGAAGTTCAGGGACTTGAGAGTGAGAGCCGAGATGGGGCAACTCAGTCGTCTCCCGAAACGGGATGCAGCAATATTGAAGAGACAATTATCTCACTTTCAAACATATCTGGGCGGTATCAAATATATGACGGGGTTACCCGATATTGTAATCATCATTGATCAGCAAGAAGAATATACGGCCCTTCGAGAATGCGTCACTTTGGGTATTCCAACTATTTGTTTAATCGATACAAATTGTGATCCAGATCTCGCAGATATTCCGATTCCAGCCAACGATGACGCTATAGCTTCCATCCGATTGATTCTTAACAAATTAGTATCCGCAATTTGTCAGGGACGTTCTAGCTATATAAGAAGTCGTTGATTAATAATAAGATAAGTCAATTACTTCGCTTCGGGAAACCCAGAGATTCATTGAATCGGTTATTCTTACTATTCCTGAATGTGAAAAAGGAGATTTTCATTGCCGGGGATATATTACGTGATTAATTCATTAATTAATATCTGAAATATATGGTTAAGTTAAATTAGTATAAATGGTTGAATCAAAATAATTCCTTCTTAAGTTCCATTTCTGTCAGAGGGTAATATGAATGTTCTACCATGTTCCATCAACGCACTAAAGGGGTTATACGAGATATCCGGCGTGGAAGTAGGCCAACATTTCTATTGGCAAATAGGGGGTTTCCAAGTGCATGCCCAAGTACTTATAACTTCCTGGGTCGTAATTGCTATCTTATTAGGTTCAGCCGCTATAGCCGTTCGGAATCCACAAACTATCCCGACCAACGGTCAGAATTTTTTCGAATATGTTCTTGAATTCATTCGAGACGTGAGCAAAACTCAAATTGGAGAAGAAGAATATGGTCCTTGGGTTCCTTTTATTGGAACTCTGTTCCTATTTATTTTTGTTTCTAACTGGTCAGGTGCTCTTTTACCTTGGAGAATCATACAGTTACCTCATGGGGAGTTAGCTGCACCCACGAATGATATAAATACTACTGTTGCTTTAGCTTTACCCACGTCAGTGGCATATTTCTATGCAGGCCTTACTAAAAAGGGATTGGGTTATTTCGGTAAATATATTCAACCAACTCCAATACTTTTACCAATTAATGTCTTAGAAGATTTCACAAAACCTTTATCACTGAGTTTTCGACTTTTCGGGAATATATTGGCCGATGAATTAGTAGTTGTTGTTCTTGTTTCTTTAGTACCTTTAGTGATTCCTATACCTGTGATGTTCCTCGGATTATTCACAAGCGGTATTCAAGCTCTCATTTTTGCAACCTTAGCCGCGGCTTATATAGGTGAATCCATGGAAGGTCATCATTGAGTACAAATAAGAAATAAGAAAATAATGCTTTGTTTGAATTTCAAAGTTCAAAGAGTCGCTTTTTCTTTTTTAATTTCAATCAATTCAAAATGAAGCCCATGAATCTTATTCCAATAAAATAATTAATTCATGGGTAGCTCAAGATACCCGCTTGAGGAAATGATTGATATATCAATCTATATTTATGATATGTATGATATAGAGTAGGAACAGATATATATGTACGATATTAATATTTATTATATTACGTATTACACTACGTAATTGTAAAAAAAGGGGGGATATTCCCAATTTTTCCTAAGATCCCCCTTTTTTCCTATTCATGTCATACATCGTATTTGCCCAGTCAATTACGAAGATTCATAATTTGGATAATAAATAATTGTTATCCGTTTGGGACGCGCGACGAAACAACAAGAACTATGTTCTGCGGAACCGTTGCTATTTCATTCCATTCTATTCAACAATTGACCAAAATTGGAATTAAGAGGAGTTGGATCAATCAATCAAATCTTGATATGGGATGATTCGCTTTGAGGAATCTCTTCGTTTGTATCCATGTGAGATAATGACAAAGACAAGAAAGAGTTCACGAATCAGATGAAAAATTCAGTAGGTTAGGTGGGCTGAGCTACATAGCCGTAGCTACATATTATATGTGAACTCCGGTGTATGCTTAGAAGGAGGATTCCAGGGTCCGATCCGATTCAATAGAAATAAGATGGCGATGGTTTACATTATGGAAGAAAACATGTATATGTGATAGTAGATATTCATATATATGGACTACCCATCTATATTATTTCATTCCCCATCAACTTTCTATTATATAGATATAGATTCCACTTTAATAGATATAGATTCCACTTTATTTATATGGATTACGATATATAAGCTCTTCCCTTTTTCGTCTGTGACTTTATTGTATATGTGGATTGAATATGAAGTTAAGCCTATGAATGCATATAGAGAAGATGAAGGAGGGAGGAATTGAAAGAATGGGTTCGGAACAAAGAAATAGAAGAACTAATATGGATTTTCAAAGACTTGGATAGTGAATAAAAACGAGATATTGAAGTAGTTCTGATGATTCAGTAATATCAAATATCATCACATCACTTCTTAACTCAAATTGGGTTCGGAGTTCTTAGTTTAGTTGTATGGATCTTAGTGATGGAATATGAAATAATAAGTAATGTAACTAATTAATATATAATATAAATATATAACATTAATAATAACATGAATTATATATAAGAATTCATTGGTTTATTTGATTATATCATTAACCATTTTTTCATTTTTTGTTGTGAGGAGCTTACCATGAATCCCCTAATTTCTGCTGCTTCCGTTATTGCTGCTGGATTGGCCGTAGGACTTGCTTCTATTGGACCCGGAGTCGGTCAAGGTACTGCTGCGGGCCAAGCCGTAGAAGGTATTGCTAGACAACCAGAAGCAGAGGGTAAAATACGAGGTACTTTATTGCTTAGTCTGGCTTTTATGGAAGCTTTAACAATTTACGGGCTGGTCGTGGCATTAGCACTTTTATTTGCTAATCCCTTTGTGTAATCCTAGAAACGTGAAAATGTGAAAAATACGTACTT